TTCAATGGTAAAACATCTCCTTGCCAAGGAGAAGGTACGGGTTCGATTCCCGTCGCTCGCCAGCTTAATTTAGTAAGGTACTATGATAAAAGATAAAAAATTCAATCTAGTTGACTACATAACTACTTATATTAAATTAATTAGTTATTAGTCTAGTACCGTATCCCTTCCTATCTTATCGTTTGCACCCGACTCAAAAAAAAAAAAAAGAGTGCTTCGGCGGCGAAAATCGAACTTGCCAAGAGGGTTCCCTAAAGCGGGGATTCACCGAGACAAACAAGAGAAAATTGCTTTTTTTATAAAAGGGAATAGACTATGCCTTTCTTTTATTTCTTTTTTCTTTTCTGCTTGCTGAATAAAAAAGGGTTGGATATAGCCCTCTACCATATCTATACAAATAGAATAGTCCTTTTATTTATATGGACTGCTAAGTGCGGAGACGGGAATCGAACCCGTGACCTCAAGGTTATGAGCCTCGTGAGCTACCAAACTGCTCTACTCCGCTCTGTAGGGCCAAAAACAGGTAGACGAAAAAGGTTGAATACAGGTCTCTACTATGTCTAGACAAATAGAATACTCTTTTTATACAGAATGGAGCGGGTAGCGGGAATCGAACCCGCATCGTTAGCTTGGAAGGCTAGGGGTTATAGTCGACGTTGGTTGATTATTTTTAACGTCTCTAATTCAAAACCGAACATGAAATTTTGATTTCATTCGGCTCCTTTCTGGCTATTCTCACCACTTAACATCTATGTTAGCTTTTCTGTCTGAATGGAACCAAAGCTCTCCGCTTTCTAGATGATCCCTATAGAGTAGTATATAGAAATTCTACTAAATATCCTATCTAATCTACTTACTTCGTTCCCTAATTTCATTCAAGAGATCCTGAGGAAAAGAGTTGGGTTTCCACCGAGCTGAAACAATATCCTGATGGTTCTAGTAAACCAAAACTATCGTTTTTTAGCTATTGGGCTTCCATTTCTTTTTTAACTAAAAGAAGATTTAGTTACGATTGGAAATAAACTTTTTTGTATCTTCATCCATAGATCTTTTACTCATATTTATTCAATTGGAATACTTAATCCAAATACAATGCAAAATTTTGCTTCGCCCTTCTGTACTCATAATCAAATTTGTCTTTTGCATGCAAATTTAATTAGTCTTTGGATACTAATCGCGAGAATGTATATTCTTCCTCAATATGCTATTGAGAGGAAAAGGATTAAACCCTTTATAAGAACTAAAGTTTTCATCGGAATATGAATATAAAAAAACTTAAGGATGTCTTAAGTATATCATTTCAAATTCTGTTATTAATAGAACGAATCACACTTTTACCACTAAACTATACCCGCTACATCTAGATTATGATACCAACGCTACCCTTTGTCAAGGGTAGCCGTTCGAGGAGGAGGATAATTCCACTTACGGAGAAAAGCGAGCAGTTGCTACTTCAATCGCAGGCTTTTACTTTAGGATTTAGATGGCCCCTCTCTAGTCTGTAAAAGAAATCTTTTCTTACCATGCCACTAGCGTATGAACCAAATGTATGCATTTCGATTAGGATCATATTCTATAGTTTGATTATTTCTACAATATATATTAAGAGATATAGGCAGCAGTACAGTCCCCATCAATTCCTTTCTTCCTTTTCCTTTTTGTTAGCCCGGGCAGGCTGTAGAATAATTTGGATACTCTGCAGTATAAATTTGACTGACCACTTTTTCGAATAAAATTGTTGATAAAACTCCAATATATTTATATATTTTTAATGTACCTTTTACATTTTATTTTTAGATTTAAGATAATATTCAAGTACCCATTTCCAAAGGATACCTGTTGAAAATTGCTTCAACAAATCCTTACAAAACTGCAAAATTAAAAAGTTTTGAACTCGAAGGTTTTTCCAAGGAATCCCTGTGAAAAATTGTTTCAATCTCTCACCAAAACATATAAGAAGTATATCACTGAAAATTAATACCCAGCCATATGGGTATATGAAGAGGGGGGATTCCTTTATACCCCCCCAATTAGAATTATTGGAAATAAAACATAAATGGAGAAAGTTCTCATCATAAGATCAGCCAATAGAAGAAAAAAGTCCTAATTCTGCAGAACATTCCGAGCACGTGAAAAGTGAATAGGCTAAAATAAAAAAAAGTATACCATTTTTTTAACAGCAGTTCTTATCGCCCCTTTGGCCTTTTTGAATCTCCCCATGAATAAACTTCTATATTTCAATATAGAAAAAAAAATCTCTACATATATATATATACATATATTATATACATTAAAATATACATAGATTTTGTACATTATGAAGTAGATCCATAATGGTAAATGAGAGTGGGTAATTTTTGAATAAAAAGCCCTTTTAACTCAGTGGTAGAGTAATGCCATGGTAAGGCATAAGTCATCGGTTCAAATCCGATAAAGGGCTTTTCCCCTAGTAGTAGAGTAATGCCGCGGCAAGACCGAAGTCATCGGTTCGAATTCAATAGAGTACTTTTCTACTAAATTAATTCACTTTTTTTCTTTTTTTTTTTAATGTCTATAGTTTTTCTTGAATTTTAGGACTTCGTTTAGTGTGAGATGCACATATTTTTGGTCTGAACACTCAACGAAGCACAGAGTTTAAATTGCAAAAAATAAATTAAATTGGACTCTTTTTCCTGTTAGAGCAATCAATATCTGTACTGAACTAATCTCGAATCCTTTTTATCAATCTATTATTATTCTATATCCTTTAAAAGTAAAAGGAATTTCCTTAAAAAGCAGGGGATGATACGTGAATTAACCTAACCATCAACTAAAATTAAAAAAATCCTATGAAAGCATAACAGAAAAGTAGGAAAGACTTTTTGCTTTGATCTATTTATACTCTTCAATTCGAGTATATTGACAATTCCAAAAAACTGCTCATACTATCATTATAGTATAATGACAAGTGGTTCTATATAGCACTATCGTCTAGTGATGCCCCTATCGTCTAGTGGTTCAGGACATCTCTCTTTCAAGGAGGCAGCGGGGATTCGACTTCCCCTGGGGGTAGGGAGTATTATAAAAAGAGGTTAATCATAGATTATCAAAAACCCTAGAATAAATTCTTCCTGGGTCGATGCCCGAGCGGTTAATGGGGACGGACTGTAAATTCGTTGACGATATGTCTACGCTGGTTCAAATCCAGCTCGGCCCAAAAATCTAGGGTTTCGTGAATATGAACTAAATCCATTTTTTTCTTTCATAAAAAAAAATAGAGGATCCATAGAAATAAAGGATAAAGAGAAAAGAAGGTGAAAATTTATTTCTAAGCCATATCTCTCTGATTCTTTTCTTACAACGAAGAGAAAAGAGTTTTTCTTATTGAAAGGTGAATTATCTTTTTTTTAGGGATAAAAAATCGCGGCATACTAGTTATGCCACTCTCACTATACCCACATATCCTATGTGGGTATGTAGTATATGATTCATCTATTTCTTAGAGTACGGCAGACGAATCTTCTTAGGGTTTTATTTAAGAATAGGTATGCCATACACCCCGCAGGGATTGTAGTTCAATTGGTTAGAGCACCGCCCTGTCAAGGCGGAAGCTGCGGGTTCGAGCCCCGTCAGTCCCGAACTAGGGTTCAATGAATGGCAAAATTCATCTTTCCTTTTTTTCATCAAGAATTTCCCTGAAAAAGGGAGGGCAGAAGGCAAGATCAAATATCTATGGATATGGAGAACCCTTACTTTAGTTTTTTTATTTTGCAGCTCTCAATAAAAAGAGAGCTGTATAGGAATTTTTTTTTAACTACTTCCGGTTGATAAGGAAAGACATACATATCATAATCTTAACTTGCTATTTGACTCTTATGGAATAGAGTTAGGGTATTTTAGCGGAATCCATACACAAATTGTATTCGTTTATTGTTAGAGAATGAATTTAATATAATTAGTTTCTTTTTAGGAGTTAAACGGCACCACTTTCATTTTGTAGTTACAACTTTGTTTGTGTATGTTCAACGAATTCTTAGAAAGAATCTACCTCATTCTCAGTCCATTTGTCGACTCCTTTTTTTATGAATCTGTTCTCATCTTTAGACCCCAAAAAGCAGATATTGATAGTAACCTAATAAAATGAAAACCAAGCAAACGCTCTTTTTCCAAAATGAAAATATGGGATCTTTTTTATTTAAGATCCTCTTTTCTCCATCTCATTTCTACTTCTACAGCTTATTTGGATGTCTATGCGACCCATAGAAAGTATATAATACATACATAATTGTATCTATAACTATAAGAAAAAGAAAGGGAAATTGGATAAGAAGGATTCTTGGCTTTTCATATATATATATAGAAAAGCAAAAGTAGAAAAGGATGAAAAATAGAGGGGTTCCGAATCCAACCAAAAAAACCATTTTGGTCTTAGTATAGATAAGGGATCTTCCTATGTTATATTATTCCACTATCAACCAGGAATTGATTTGATAGATCCTATATTCATAATATTGAATTGATTTAGTATTATCAGAATGCAAGTCCTCCCCTTGAATTTACAGGGATACCCCCTTTTCCTCTCCATGGGATTACATCCCGAGTTATTGTGAAAAAAAAAAATAAAAAAAGAGGTTATGGAAGTAAATATTCTCGCATTTATTGCTACTGCATTGTTCATTCTAGTTCCTACTGCCTTTTTACTTATTATTTATGTAAAAACAGCCAGCCAAAATGATTAATTGGAATTCCAATTAATCATTGAAGAAATGAAAAAGGGATTAAAGAAAATAAAAATCCGAGTCTTAAATGAAAGGATCTGGTTGCAATCCTAAAGTGTGGTAGAAAAAACTACATATAGTTTTTTCTACCACACTTTAGATTCTTTCTATTATATTATCTTGAATCTACATAGAATAGATTACTAGATTGAAATAGTAATCTAATCTAATTCAACTTCCTTTTTCCCTGCATCCACTTAATTTCAAGCAAGTCAAAATCCAAAAATTGAAGACAATTTTTCATTTAAAGAATCCATGGAGAGGGAGAAAAATAATACGAGAATAGACTATAAATAAAAGAAAAAAAGTAACTAAAAGGAAAAAACCAGCGAATCTTTCATACTCAAAAATGAGGCAAGATGCTTCACGCGAGATCCTTCAAAAAAAAAAGAACAAAAAAAATTCTAATCTAAGAATAAGAAAAGAGTATAAATGAAAAATGTGCGATATGTTGTGAATAGCTTCGTGTAATTCGTGTAATAAAGTATAATTTTCTTATGTAAAGAACTTTATTTTTACTCGTCACTTCTTTCTAGTAGAAATTATTAATTACTATAATAGCTCTTTCTATTCTATTTCTTTCTATTTCTATTATAGTATAATGGAACGACTTTTTCTTAAAAGAATTTTTTACAAAAGTGAAACAAAACTAAAGAAAGAGAGAAAAAATAAAGTTTAGAAAAATGATTAATACAAAACGATCAATTAAAGAAAAGAGTTGATACTACAATTTCACTACTCAAGCAATTAGTATTATCCCTAGAGTCCACTTCTCCCCCATACTACTAGCGAAAGAGAAAATGTAAAGACTACCATTAAAGCAGCCCAAGCGAGACTTACTATATCCATGTAAATTATGTCTCCTATTTCTATGAAGGAATTATTCTATTATTGATCAATAATCATAGTGGAATTAAGGGTACAGAGTCAAAATTCTGCACTAAGACTCTGGATGAATCAGTTAAAGGAATTTACTCCTAACAAACTCTTATATGATTTCTGGTATAATTGGAGAGTATTAAGTATAAATATGATACATATACCTTTTCCTTAAAAAAGAAAGAGCGAGGGAATGTCCTGAATAGAAGAGGCGGGAATAGAGAGATTTTTTCGTCCTTTTGTTACCTTTTTTTATAAACAAAGGACGTCAGAATATACCATAAAAGTAGGAAAGATAAATATTTATTGGATACCTACCTTACCCATATATATTTTTGACCTAAACCCTACTGGCGCACTTTCTCTCTTTCTATGAAAGAGTGAGTAGACCTTATCCACAACTCCGAAATTGATTTTTGATCAGCTTATTCAATCTGATTCTCGACAGAATCGGTAACCGTTACTTTAATGTATGTCGGTAGCATAAGATATACGAAGTATATGTAGTAAGATGTACGATAAAAAAATGTATGATAATTAGGAAGTCTTCATATTTCTTCGCAAAGTCCCTTCTTCAATCTTAGATTGAAAAAAGAATGCCCCTTAGGGACCTTTGAATATTTCTGACACCTTAACCTCATAGTTTTAAATTCCCGAATCGAATCAATTCAAATTAAAAAAAGAATAAGCAAATGCTACCTCATCTCCGTTGGTAGCTCGCCGTTTGGGCCACTGCCCCCAAAACTGAGCCTCGTTTGAGGATAAAACTATGGTATGGATTCATATCGCCAGACCTAGTTACTCTCTTGACCCAACTTATGAGGGTACGAAATTTTTGAGTTTGATCAGTACTATAAGCCTAAGTATTTTATTGATCAGGCGACACCCAGATTTGAACTGGGGATAAAGGATTTGCAGTCCCCTGCCTTACCGCTTGGCCATGCCGCCAAAAAATATAATATAAAATCTAGAAAAGAACAAGTATTCATCCATATTTTCTTACTAAAACTCCTTTTCTTTTATCTTGAATCTAATTCAACTTACTTTTCTCCAATCTTTTTCAAAAAATCTATTTCCGCTTTTTTGGATCCTGTTTCGGTTAGTCTCCTCGATGGATTCTATCTTAAAACACACATTGCTAACACTAAAAAACTTCCCTTTTCTTTCTATTCTATTGAAATGGCAAAGGAGCAAAAATGGATTGCCAGTCACAGACTGCAAAATTCAGAACAAATTAGAACCATTAACTAGAATTTTTTTTTGAATTGCAGTAGTAAATGACTCTTAAATCGGTATTCTCTCCCCCCATTCCTTTTAATGGCATAATAAAATAGAATAACAGTTTCCCTAATCTGTATATAGGTAAACTCCAGGTCCGAACAGTATTATTATCTACGGATCGCGCTTATGTACATATCCCTATGGGGAATCTTGCTTTAATTTTGTATTGCATTAAATATCTTGAATAAAAAGAGGAAATTTTATCTGATATAGATTATGGCCTGGCCTTCTTGGCCCACACAAGTTAAATTATGATAAAAGAAAGGATATATGAATAGGTGGATAACTAGATTAGCAAGTACTTAAAAAAAAAAAATAATAAGTACTTTATTTTTGGATTCTACAATGAAATCCTTTATTTTTCAGCAATTCTACTACTACGAAACAAAAAATAACCTTAATTTTTGTTTTTGAAAATAAAACTAAGCGTACTATTCTAAATTCTAAATCGAACTAAAGTCAAACTTTCTAGGGTTTATAAATTATTATGTCTTTATTTCTTTCATAGAAAGGAGATAAAACGAGAAATCTTTGCTATCCAATCTGATTAGAATATCATAAAGTTTAAGTGGCAAAATTTTTTCTAGGACTTTTTTATCAATTCATTTTAATTCCATTTCTATTCCTGCCAAATTGGAACTTCCGTCAAAATTATCTTTATTCATATGTATGAAATACATATATGAAATACGTATGTGGAGTTCCCTAGAATTTCATGTGATTCAGTAAACAGAATATAGATTCCATGATTGCTAGATTGATCCGTAGGGATTGATGAAGAGTGAGCTGATAATGGAATTTTTCTTCGATAAATAGGAAACTTAAGATTAAGATGCTCCGGAATGGAAATGAGGGAATGTCCACAATACCCGGATTTAGTCAGATCCAATTCGAGGGATTTTGTAGGTTCATTAATCAAGGCTTGGCAGAAGAACTTGAGAAGTTTCCAACAATTAAAGATCCAGATCACGAAATTTCATTTCAATTATTTGCGAAAGGATATCAATTGCTAGAACCCTTGATAAAAGAAAGGGATGCTGTGTATGAATCACTCACTTATTCTTCTGAATTATATGTATCTGCGAGATTAATTTTTGGTTTCGATGTGCAAAAACAAACCATTTCTATTGGAAACATTCCTATAATGAATTCCTTAGGAACCTTTATAATAAATGGAATATACCGAATTGTGATCAATCAAATATTGCTAAGTCCTGGTATTTACTACCGCTCGGAATTAGACCATAAGGGAATTTCTATATACACAGGGACTATAATATCAGATTGGGGAGGAAGATCGGAATTAACAATTGATAAAAAAGAAAGGATATGGGCTCGCGTGAGTAGAAAACAAAAGATATCTATTTTAGTTCTATCATCAGCTATGGGTTCGAATCTAAGAGAAATTTTAGATAATGTTTCCTACCCTGAAATTTTCTTGTCTTTCCCGAATGCTAAGGAGAAAAAGAGGATTGAGTCAAAAGAAAAAGCTATTTTGGAGTTTTATCAACAATTTGCTTGTGTAGGCGGGGACCTGGTATTTTCGGAGTCCTTATGTGACGAATTACAAAAGAAATTTTTTCAACAAAAATGTGAATTGGGAAGAGTTGGTCGACGAAATATGAATCGGAGACTGAATCTTAATATACCTCAGAACAATACATTCTTGTTACCACGAGATGTATTGGCTGCTACAGATCATTTGATTGGAATGAAATTTGGAACGGGTATACTTGACGATGACGATATGAATCACTTGAAAAATAAACGTATTCGTTCCGTTGCGGATCTGTTACAAGATCAATTCGGACTGGCTCTTGGCCGTCTACAACATGCGGTTCAAAAAACTATTCGTAGAGTATTCATACGTCAATCGAAACCGACTCCACAAACTTTGGTAACTCCAACTTCAACTTCGATTTTATTAATAACTACTTATGAGACCTTTTTTGGCACGTACCCCTTATCTCAAGTTTTTGACCAAACGAATCCATTGACACAAACGGTTCATGGGCGAAAAGTGAGTTGTTTGGGTCCCGGAGGATTGACGGGGAGAACTGCAAGTTTTCGGAGCCGAGATATTCATCCGAGTCACTATGGGCGTATTTGTCCAATTGACACGTCCGAAGGCATCAATGTTGGACTTACTGGATCCTTAGCTATTCATGCAAGAATTGATCACTGGTGGGGATCTATAGAGAGTCCGTTTTATGAAATATCTGAAAAAGCAAAAGAAAAAAAAGAGAGACAGGTGGTTTATTTATCACCAAATAGAGATGAATATTATATGATAGCAGCAGGAAATTCTTTGTCCTTGAATCAGGGTATTCAGGAAGAACAGGTTGTTCCAGCTAGATACCGTCAAGAATTCCTGACTATTGCATGGGAACAGATTCATGTTAGAAGTATTTTTCCTTTCCAATATTTTTCTATTGGAGGTTCTCTCATTCCTTTTATTGAGCATAATGATGCAAATCGGGCTTTAATGAGTTCTAATATGCAGCGCCAAGCAGTTCCACTTTCTCGGTCCGAGAAGTGCATTGTTGGAACTGGATTGGAACGCCAAACAGCTCTAGATTCGAGGGTTTCCATTATAGCCGAACGCGAGGGAAAGATAATTTCTAGTGATAGTCACAAGATCCTTTTATCAAGTAGTGGGAAGACTATAAGTATTCCTTTAGTTGCCCATCGTCGCTCTAACAAAAATACTTGTATGCACCAAAAACCTCGGGTTCAGCGGGGTAAATCCATTAAAAAAGGGCAAATTTTAGCGGAGGGGGCTGCTACAGTTGGTGGGGAACTTGCTTTAGGAAAAAACGTTTTAGTAGCTTATATGCCATGGGAGGGTTACAATTTTGAAGACGCAGTACTAATTAGCGAACGTTTGGTATATGAGGATATTTATACTTCTTTTCACATCCGAAAATATGAAATTCAGACAGATACGACAAGCCAAGGCTCCTCTGAAAAAATCACTAAAGAAATACCACATCTAGAAGAACATTTACTCCGCAATTTGGACAGAAATGGAGTTGTAAGGTTGGGATCCTGGGTAGAAACTGGCGATATTTTAGTAGGTAAATTAACGCCTCAGATAGCGAGCGAATCCTCGTATATCGCGGAAGCTGGATTATTACGGGCCATTTTCGGTCTTGAGGTATCCACTTCAAAAGAAACTTCTCTCAAACTACCTATAGGTGGAAGAGGGCGCGTTATCGATGTGAAGTGGATCCAGAGAGACCCCCTCGACATAATGGTTCGTGTATATATTTTACAGAAACGTGAAATCAAAGTTGGGGATAAAGTAGCAGGAAGACACGGGAATAAGGGGATCATTTCCAAAATTTTGCCTAGGCAAGATATGCCCTATTTGCAAGATGGAACACCTGTTGATATGGTTTTCAATCCCCTAGGAGTACCCTCACGAATGAATGTGGGACAAATATTTGAAAGCTCGCTCGGATTAGCAGGGGATCTGCTAAAGAAACATTATAGAATAGCACCCTTTGATGAGAGATATGAACAAGAGGCTTCAAGAAAACTTGTGTTTTCGGAATTATATGAAGCCAGTAAACAAACAAAAAATCCATGGGTATTTGAACCCGAGTACCCGGGAAAAAGCAGAATATTTGATGGAAGAACAGGAGATCCCTTCGAACAACCTGTTCTAATAGGGAAGTCCTATATTTTAAAATTAATTCATCAAGTTGATGAGAAAATCCATGGACGTTCTACTGGGCCCTACTCACTTGTTACCCAACAACCCGTTAGAGGAAGAGCCAAACAAGGGGGACAACGAGTAGGAGAAATGGAAGTTTGGGCTTTAGAAGGATTTGGTGTTGCTCATATTTTACAAGAGATACTTACTTATAAATCTGATCATCTTATAGCTCGCCAAGAAATACTTAATGCTACGATCTGGGGAAAAAGAGTGCCTAATCATGAGGACCCTCCAGAATCTTTTCGAGTTCTCGTTCGAGAACTACGATCTTTGGCTCTAGAACTGAACCATTTCCTTGTATCTGAGAAGAACTTTCAGGTTAATAGGGAGGATGTTTGATCGGAATAAATATTAATTCTTTTCTTATTTCTATTTTATGATTGACCAATATAAACATAAACAACTTCAAATTGGACTCGTTTCCCCTCAACAAATAAAGGCTTGGGCTAACAAAATCCTACCTAATGGGGAAGTCGTTGGCGAAGTCACAAGGCCCTCCACTTTTCATTATAAAACTGATAAACCAGAAAAAGATGGATTGTTTTGCGAAAGAATCTTTGGACCCATAAAAAGCGGAATTTGTGCTTGTGGAAATTCTCGAGCAAGCGTAGCTGAAAATGAAGACGAAAGATTTTGTCAAAAATGCGGGGTAGAATTTATTGATTCTCGGATACGAAGATATCAAATGGGATACATCAAACTGGCATGTCCAGTGACTCATGTGTGGTATTTGAAAGGTCTTCCTAGTTATATCGCGAATCTTTTAGATAAACCTCTTAAGAAATTGGAGGGCCTAGTATACGGCGATTTCTCTTTTGCTAGGCCCAGCGCTAAAAAACCTACTTTCTTACGATTACGAGGTTTATTCGAAGATGAAATTGCATCCTGTAACCACAGCATTTCTCCCTTTTTTTCTACCCCAGGCTTTGCAACATTTCGAAATCGGGAAATTGCGACAGGAGCAGGTGCTATTAGAGAACAATTAGCGGATTTGGATTTGCGAATTATTATAGAGAATTCCTTGGTTGAATGGAAGGAATTAGAAGACGAGGGGTATAGTGGAGATGAGTGGGAAGATAGAAAAAGACGAATAAGAAAAGTTTTTTTAATTAGACGAATGCAATTGGCGAAACATTTTATTCAAACAAATGTAGAACCAGAATGGATGGTTTTGTGCTTATTACCGGTTCTTCCTCCCGAATTGAGACCCATTGTTTATAGGTCTGGAGATAAAGTAGTGACTTCGGATATTAATGAACTTTATAAGAGAGTTATCCGTCGGAACAACAACCTTGCCTATCTATTAAAAAGAAGTGAATTAGCGCCAGCAGATTTAGTAATGTGCCAGGAAAAATTGGTACAAGAAGCCGTGGATACACTTCTTGATAGTGGTTCCCGCGGGCAACCGACGAGGGATGGTCACAATAAAGTATACAAGTCACTTTCAGATGTAATTGAGGGTAAAGAGGGGAGGTTTCGCGAGACTCTGCTTGGGAAACGGGTCGATTACTCGGGGCGTTCTGTCATTGTTGTGGGTCCTTCGCTTTCATTACATCAATGTGGATTACCTCTAGAGATAGCAATAAAGCTTTTTCAGCTATTTGTAATTCGCGATTTAATCACGAAACGTGCTACTTCTAATGTCAGGATTGCTAAAAGGAAAATTTGGGAAAAGGAGCCCATTGTATGGGAAATACTTCAAGAAGTTATGCGGGGGCATCCTGTACTGTTGAACAGAGCACCTACCCTGCATAGATTAGGCATACAGGCCTTCCAACCCACTTTAGTAGAGGGGCGTACTATTTGTTTACATCCATTAGTGTGTAAGGGTTTCAATGCAGACTTTGATGGGGATCAAATGGCTGTTCATCTACCTTTATCCTTGGAAGCTCAAGCAGAAGCCCGTTTACTTATGTTTTCTCATATGAATCTCCTATCTCCCGCTATTGGAGATCCTATTTGCGTGCCAACCCAAGACATGCTTATCGGACTTTATGTATTAACGATTGGAAATCGTCGAGGTATTTGTGCAAATAGATATAATAGTTGCGAAAACTATCCAAATAAAAAAGTAAACTACAATAATAATAATAATTATACGAAAGATAAAGAACCTCATTTTTCTAGTTCATATGATGCACTGGGAGCTTATAGACAGAAACGAATCGGTTTAAACAGCCCCTTGTGGCTCCGATGGAAACTAGATCAACGCCTCATTGGATCAAGAGAAGTTCCGATTGAAGTTCAATATGAATCTTTTGGGACTTATCATGAGATTTATGCCCACTATCTAATAGTCGGAAATAGAAAAAAAGAAACCCGTTCTATATACATTCGAACCACTCTTGGTCATATTTCTTTTTATAGAGAAATAGAGGAAGCCATACAAGGATTTAGTCGGGCCTATTCATACACTATCTAAACAAGGAAGTTAGATTCGGCGATGCCCCTTTCGGGGGGCATTCTGATTTCGCTAGTACCATCTTTTCTTTTTTGCCGCTCAAATTTCGATTGAGGAAAGGGGGTAAATTAATTAAGTTTTCGAATCACTGACTCAGGCCTATTGTCGAATCCTACTCAGCAATTGTCGAATCCTACTCAGCCAAAAAAGGGGGTACTTATGTATGGCGGAACGGGCCAACCTGGTCTTTCATAATAAAGAGATAGACGGAACCGCTATGAAACGACTTATTAGCAGATTAATAGATCATTTCGGAATGGGATATACATCCCATATACTGGATCAAATAAAAGCTCTGGGTTTCCATCAAGCCACTACTACATCGATTTCTTTAGGAATCGAGGATCTTTTAACAATACCCTCTAAAGGATGGTTAGTCCAAGACGCGGAACAACAGAGTTTTCTTTTGGAGAAACACTATTATTATGGGGCTGTACACGCAGTAGAAAAATTACGCCAATCCGTTGAAATATGGTATGCTACAAGTGAATATTTGAAACAAGAAATGAATTCTAATTTTCGGATAACGGATCCTTCTAATCCAGTATATCTAATGTCTTTTTCAGGAGCCAGAGGAAATGCATCTCAGGTACACCAATTAGTAGGGATGAGAGGGTTAATGGCGGATCCTCAAGGACAAATGATTGATTTACCTATTCAAAGTAATTTACGCGAGGGACTTTCTTTGACAGAATATATAATTTCTTGCTACGGAGCCCGCAAAGGGGTTGTAGATACTGCTGTACGAACAGCAGATGCTGGATATCTTACACGCAGACTTGTTGAAGTAGTTCAACATATTATTGTGCGTAGAAGAGATTGTGGTACTATCCGAGGTATTTTTGTGAGTCCTCAAAATGGGATGACAGAAAAACTTTTTGCCCAAACACTAATTGGCCGTGTATTAGCAGACGATATATATATAGGTTCACGATGCATCGCTGCTCGAAATCAAGATATTGGAATTGGATTAGTCAATCGATTCATAACTACCTTTCGAGCACAACCGTTTCGGGCACAACCAATATATATTAGAACCCCTTTTACTTGCCGGAGCACATCTTGGATCTGTCAATTGTGTTATGGGCGGAGCCCCACTCATGGTGATCTGGTCGAATTGGGAGAAGCTGTAGGTATTATTGCGGGTCAATCAATTGGGGAGCCGGGGACTCAACTAACATTAAGAACTTTTCATACTGGTGGAGTATTCACAGGGGGTACTGCCGACCTTGTACGATCCCCCTCGAATGGAAAAATCCAATTCAACGAGGATTTGGTTCACCCCACACGTACCCGTCATGGGCAGCCTGCTTTTCTATGCTATATAGACTTACCTGTAACTATTCAGAGTCAGGATATTCTACATAGTGTAAATATTCCATTAAAAAGCTTGATTCTAGTGCAAAATGATCAACATGTAGAATCCGAACAAGTAATTGCGGAGATTCGTGCCGGAACGCCCACTTTGCATTTTAAAGAAAAGGTACAAAAGCATATTTATTCCGAATCTGACGGGGAAATGCACTGGAGTACTGATGTTTACCATGCGCCCGAATATAAATATGGTAATCTTCGTCAATTACCAAAAACAAGCCATTTATGGATATTGTCAGTAAGTATGTACAGATCCAGTATAGCATCCTTTTCGCTACACAAGGATCAAGATCAAATGAATAATTATTCTTTTTCTCTTGACGGAAGATATATCTTTGACCTCTCAATGGCTAATGATCAAGTAAGCCATAGACTGTTGGATACTTTTGGTAAAAAAGATAAGGAAATTCTTGATTATTTAACGCCAGATCGAATCATGTCCAACAATGATTGGAATTTTTTCTATCCTTCTATTCTTCAAGATAATTCGGAGTTGTTGGCGAAAAAGCGAAGAAATAGGTTCGTAATTCCATTACAATATCATCAAGAACAAGAAAAAGATCTAATATCCTCTTTGGGGATTTCGATTGACATACCCTTTATGGGTGTTTTACGTAGAAATACTATTTTTGCTTATTTTGACGATCCACGATACAGAAAAGATAAAAAGGGTTCAGGAATTGTTAAATTTAGATACAGGACCCTAGAGGAAGAATATCGGATCCGAGAGGAAGAGTATAGGACTCTAGAGGAAGACCCAGGGGACCTATATGAGAGCCCAGAGAACAAATATAGGATCCGAGAGGACGAATATGAGACCCTAGAAGACGAATATAGGGCTATAGAGGACGAATATGAAACCCTAGAAGATGAATATGGGATCCTAGAGGACGAATATGGGGCTCTAGAGAAAGACTCAGAAGAAGAATATGGGAACCCAGAGAACGAATCTAAAACTCGAGAGGACAAATATGGAACTCTAGAGGAAGAAGAATATGGGAGCCGTGAAGATGGCTCGGAGAACGAATATGGGGCTTTAGAAGAAGACTCAGAGGAAGACTCAGAGGACGAATATGGTAGCCCAGAGGACGATTCTATCTTAAAAAAAGAGGGTTTTATTTTTATTGAGCATCGAGGAACAAAAGAATTTAGTCTAAAATACCAAAAAGAAGTAGATCGGTTTTTTTTCATTCTTCAAGAACTGCATATCTTACCGAGATCCTCATCCCTAAAGGTACTTGACAATAGTATTATTGGAGTGGATACACAACTCACAAAAAATACAAAAAGTCGACTAGGTGGGTTGGTCCGAGTGAAGAGAAAAAAAAGCCATACGGAACTAAAAATATTTTCCGGAGATATTCATTTTCCGGAAGAGGCGGATAAGATATTAGGGGCCAGTTTGATACCACCAGAAAGAGAAAAAAAAGATTCTAAGGACTCAAAAAAAAGAAAAAATTGGGTTTATGTTCAACGGAAAAAAATTATCAAAAGCAAAGAAAAGTATTTTGTTTCAGTTCGATCTGCAGTCGCATATGAAATGGACGAAGGGAGAAATCTAGCAAGACTTTTCCCACAAGATCTCCTGCAAGAAGAGGATAATCTCCAACTTCGACTTGTCAATTTTATTTCTCATGAAAATAGCAAGTTAACTCAAAGAATTTATCACACGAATAGTCAATTCGTTCGAACTTGCTTGGTAATGAATTGGGAACAAGAAGAAAAAGAGGAGGCTCGTGCTTCCCTTGTTGAGTTAAGAACAAATGATCTGATTCGTGATTTCCTAAGAATTGGGTTAGTCAAGTCCACTATTTCATATACAAGAAGAAGATATGATAGAACAGGCGCAGGACCGATTCCCAATAATAAGTTAGATCGCAACAATACCAATTCCTTTTATTCCAAGGCGAGGATTCAATCACTTAGCCAACATCAAGAAGCTATTGGCACCTTGTTGAATCGAAATAAGGAATACCCATCTTTGATGATTTTATCGGCATCCAACTGTTCTCGAATTGGTTTATTCAAGAATTCTAAATATCCCAATGCGGTAAAAGAATCGAATCCTAGAATTATTATTCGAGATATTTTTGGACTCTTAGGCGCTATTGTACCTAGTATATCGAATTTTTCTTCATGTTACTATTTATTAACGCATAATCAGATCTTGTTAAAAAAATACTTGTTGTTTGGCAATTTGAAACAAACCTTCCGAGTACTTCAAGGGCTTAAATACTCTTTAATAGATGAAAATAAAAGGATTTCCAATTTCGACAGTAACATCATGTTGGATCCATTCCATTTGAATTGGCACTTTCTACATCATGACTCATGGGAGGACACATTGGCAACAATTCACCTTGGACAATTTATTTGCGAAAATGTATGTCTATTTAAATCGCACATAAAAAAATCTGGTCAAATTTTCATTGTTAATATGGACTCCTTTGTTCTAAGAGCAGCTAAGCCTTATTTGGCCACTATAGGAGCAACTGTTCATGGTCATTATGGAAAAATCCTTTACAAAGGAGATAGGTTAGTTACCTTTATATATGAAAAATCGAGATCTAGTGATATAACGCAGGGTCTTCCAAAAGTGGAACAAATATTCGAAGCGCGTTCAATTGATTCACTATCGCCGAATCTCGAAAGGAGAATTGAGGATTGGAATGAGCGTATACCAAGAATTCTTGGTGTTCCCTGGGGATTCTTGATTGGAGCTGAGCTAACCATCGCCCAAAGTCGTATCTCTTTGGTTAATAAGATCCAAAAAGTTTATCGATCCCAAGGGGTACAGATCCATAATAGACATATAGAAATTATTATACGCCAAGTAACATCAAAAGTACGGGTTTCCGAAGATGGAATGTCTAATGTTTTTTTACCTGGGGAATTAATAGGACTATTGCGGGCAGAACGAGCAGGTCGGGCTTTGGATGAATCGATCTATTATCGGGCAATCTTATTGGGAATAACAAGGGCTTCCCTGAATACTCAAAGTTTCATATCTGAAGCAAGTTTTCAAGAAACGGCTCGAGTTTTAGCAAAAGCCGCCCTACGAGGTCGTATTGATTGGTTGAAAGGCCTGAAAGAAAACGTAGTTCTGGGGGGAATTATACCTGTTGGTACCGGATTCCAAAAATTTGTGCATCGTTTCCCACAAGACAAGAACCTTTATTTCGAAATTCAAAAAAAAAATCTATTCACGTCGCAAATGAGAGATATTTTGTTTCTCCATACAGAATTAGTTTCTTCTGATTCTGAGGTAACAAACAATTTCTATGAGACATCAGAACCACCATTTATTCCCGTTTATACGATTTAAGGATATATAAAGAATTTTTTTTTTACTTTAATTGAAACTATACTTTTGACCTTAGAATGCTAACAGGTCTGATTTTATATTTTTTATTTTACTAAATAAAAGAAGTCAATTAATTTATTAAGGCTGTGTTTATATCATTTATCAATGGCCAATTCTGAGTAGAAGGTTCCATCGGAACTATTATTATTTATTTCAAGATATTTCGGCTCTTTCTTAATCTTCAAAAAGAAATCAATTCCATAATGGTAAGACGAAAAAAAGAAAAAAAAAGGGAAGTGTGGAAAAAATGACAAGAAGATATTGGAACATCAATTTGAAAGAGATGATAGAAGCGGGAGTTCATTTTGGTCATGGTATTAAGAAATGGAATCCTAAAATGGCCCCTTACATCTCGGCAAAGCGTAAAGGTACTCATATCACAAATCTCGCTAGAACGGCTCGTTTTTTATCAGAAGCTTGTGATTTAGTTTTTGATGCAGCAAGTCAGGGAAAAAGCTTCTTAATTGTTGGTACCAAAAAAAGAGCAGCGGATTTAGTAGCATCAGCTGCAATAAGGTCTCGTTGTCATTATGTTAATAAAAAGTGGTTCAGTGGTATGTTAACGAATTGGTCGATTACCAAAACAAGACTTTCTCAATTTAGAGACTTAAGAGCGGAAGAAAAGATGGGAAAATTCCACCATCTCCCAAAAAGAGATGTGGCAATCTTAAAGAGAAAATTATCTACCTTGCAAAGATATCTCGGCGGGATTAAATATATGACGAGGTTGCCTGACATTGTGATCGTCCTTGATCAGCAAAAAGAGTATATAGCTCTTCGGGAATGCGCCATTTTGGGGATTCCTACTATTTCTTTAGTCGATACAAATTGTGACCCAGATCTCGCGAATATATCGATTCCTGCCAACGATGACACTATGACTTCAATTCGATTGATTCTTAACAAATTAGTATTTGCAATTTGTGAGGGCCGTTCTCTCTATATAAGAAATCATTGATTAAGAAGAATAGTTAATTCTTAAGCAACTACGTAGATTTACGGGATCGGTTACTATTTTTTTTTGTTTTGCATAGATAAAAAAAGGAGAATATTGATATATATTAAAGGGTATTGATATATATTATCATTTGATATGATTTCTTGGTATCCTAAATATAAGATTAATACTAATACTTCAAGTTGCTGAGTTGAGAGAGAGATGGTTGAATCAAAAGAATTCCTTTTTTGAAGTTCAATTTTTATCAGAGGACAATATGAATATTACACCATGTTCCATTAAAACACTCAAGGGGTTGTATGATATATCAGGCGTAGAAGTAGGCCAACACTTCTATTGGCAAATAGGAGGTTTCCAAATTCATGCCCAAGTACTCATCACTTCTTGGGTCGTAATTACTATCTTGCTAGGTTCAGTTATCATAGCTGTTCGGAATCCACAAACCATCCCAACCGACGGTCAGAATTTCTTCGAATATGTCCTTGAGTTTATTCGAGATTTGAGCAAAACTCAGATTGGAGAAGAATATGGTCCCTGGGTTCCCTTTATTGGAACTATGTTCCTTTTTATTTTTGTTTCGAATTGGTCGGGTGCTCTTTTACCTTGGAAAATTATAGAGTTACCCCATGGGGAATTAGCAGCGCCCACGAATGATATAAATACGACTGTAGCTTTAGCTTTACTCACATCAGCGGCATATTTTTATGCGGGTCTTAGCAAAAAAGGATTGAGTTATTTCTCGAAATATATTAAACCAACCCCAATCCTTTTACCAATTAACATCCTAGAAGATTTCACAAAACCATTATCTCTTAGTTTTCGACTTTTCGGAAATATATTGGCGGATGAATTAGTCGTTGTTGTTCTTGTTTCTTTAGTACCCTTAGTAGTCCCTATACCGGTCATGTTTCTTGGATTATTTACAAGCGGTATTCAAGCTCTTATTTTTGCAACGTTAGCCGCAGCCTATATAGGTGAATCCATGGAAGGTCATCATTGAATTGACTAATTTTGAAATAGTCTTTTTTTATCTTAGCCCAATTCATGCATGGTTCCAGATAATCCTCCTGGTTATAAAACTAACTAGTTCGAAATGCGTATGAATATATAACCTAGAGTTATAGGAGAGAGGATAGACTATATTACGGAATTGTTAAATTATATATGCATTCGGGGGCGGCGGAATCCGGTTAGATCTATATCCTTAATGTCTATAAGATAGTCATTTTTTGCGCGGCTTTCTAAAGAATGATTTTAGAATTGGATTCACTAGAAAATAAGAAAATACGCAAACAAAATAGAAGAAACAAATGTATATAGGATTTTTTTTATTTCTAAGTTAGATTCATTATCTAATCCAATATATAGAATTTCAGAATTGGATTCCATATCCAGTTCTATGCAGCATATTGTTATCAATTGTATATCTTGATTTGATTCCTATTGGATTTGGATTAGTTCGATTTCAGTAGGGGTTCTTCCTGTATTTCGTCTTTTATTATGTATTAGATGAAGGCAAATAATGGAAACTCAAGGATATCGAAGAGTAAAAAAAATGGAATGAAAGGGTGGTTGGTTGGAAAGAAAAATAGAATAATGAAAAGCATATGGATTTACACAAACCTCCAATCATTAGAAACTAAAAACGAGATCTCGAAGTAGTTCGGACGATTTAGATTATCATTTCAATTTTTACTTTTTAGTTATTTCTACTCAATAGAGCTTAGAAGTTCAAAGTAAAAATTTCTTGGTTGATTGTATCCTTAACCATTTTTTTTTTTGACACGAGGAACTCACCATGAATCCACTAATTGCTGCTGCTTCCGTTATTGCTGCTGGATTGGCCGTAGGGCTTGCTTCTATTGGGCCTGGAGTTGGTCAAGGTACTGCTGCAGGACAAGCTGTAGAGGGTATTGCGAGACAGCCAGAAGCAGAAGGGAAAATACGAGGTACTTTATTGCTTAGTCTAGCTTTTATGGAAGCTTTAACAATTTATGGACTGGTTGTGGCACTAGCGCTTTTATTTGCGAATCCTTTTGTTTAATCCGAAAAAAGAAAATAAGTCCTTTAGATTAGATACTTTTTTCTTTGTTTTAGTAAATTGGTATTTGCTTCTATAATTCCAAGTATATCAATACTTTTATGTATTATATTATTCCAGGAATTTTTTATTTATCGGGATAGACAATACCCCGGGAAAGGTTGATTTGAGCATGATCAATTTAGGTATAAGATATGCTCGCCCTCTTCCTCCCCGTCCTTAGTTCAGGATAGTGGAAAGTCTTTTTCCTTTTATTTTCGGAATTTTGGGAACATTTTAACAAAGGAGATCTTTCACAAGTCAAACGAGACCTAAGACTTAATCTAAAAAAAATTATTAGATTGAATCTATTTGCATTAAAAAAATTGCATTAAAAAAACCGATAAAAAAAGGGCGAGCGAAGTAAGTGATCGAAAAACTTTCTTCTTTGTTCGTCCTATCTATAAGAGGAGAGCATATGAAAAATGTAACCCATTCTTTTGTTTTTTTAGCTCACTGGCCTTTCGCTGGGAGTTTCGGGCTTAATACCGATATTTTAGCAACAAATCTAATAAATCTAACTGTAGTGGTTGGCGTATTGATTTTTTTTGGAAAGGGAGTGTGTGCGAGTTGTCTATTTCAAGAATAGATTGGATCTATCCGGCTGCACTTTAGAATATTTTTGAGTATTTTTGTTTAGGGATAAAAAGGTGCACGATCTCCACGAATTACTTCTGAATAACTTCAGAAATCATATGGAAGAACCATAGCATTTCGCGACTCATTGGTAAATTTACTTTGATTCTCTATAGACCAATAATGTGAGACCATTAACACGGTTAAAGCTAAACTGCTTCAAGTCCAGGCAAAAAGGGGTACTCTTTCTACAACTATATTAGTATCGAAATGCTTTATTAGTATCCAAATGCTTTAAACGGGAAATAGCTAGTGTAGAATTTATCTGATATAGAACACTCATATCGATAAAATGGTTTGAACTATTTACTAGAAGGGCACCCTGCCCTTTTTCCAATGCCGAATCGACGACCTGTGTATAAAAAAAGAGAAATTTTTTGGATTTAAGGAAATAAAAAAAATTCTAGCAATTTTCATTTTCCATTTATTTACTTCGTTTTTCTTAATGAAATTGAAATTGTTAACTAACAGAGCAAACACAAATAAAGAAACAACTTTGCTGACCATGATAGATTTTTATCTAGTCGGAAGAGTCCTCTTAATATTTATCTAGTCTTATATACTTTTCGGTATATTCAAATACAAAGAGAAAAGAGGATAGAGGATAGGCTCATTACATAAAAAATGATATGGAAATAACCATAATACATAGCAAAAAAGAAAAAAAGGAGCGTGAGAGCCAAATGAATCGAAAGATTCATGTTTGGTTCGGGAAGAGATCATAAAAGTTGTAAACTTAATACCAAGATAATCTACTTTCATTAAAAGATTTATTAGATAATCGAAAACAGAGGATCTTAAGTACTATTCGAAATTCGGAAGAATTGCGTAGAGGGACCCTTGAACAACTCGAAAAAGCTCGGCTTCGATTACAGAAAGTCGAACTAGAGGCAGATGAGTATCGGATGAATGGATACTCTGAGATAGAACGAGAAAAAGCAAATTTGATTAATGCTACTTCTATTAGTTTGGAACAATTAGAAAAGTCT